ATGTACGGATTCTTGAATACCTACTATGGTAGAATATTCATGTGGTATTTTCTCAGATTTTGCGCGTGTGATACATGTACCTTCTATTTCTCCGAGCAAAGCTCTTCGCATTGCAATGCCTATTGTATCGGCTTGACCTTTCATAAGTGGGGCCAGAATAAAGCGTCCATAATAAAGACGCTTACTGTCTGCTCTTGATTCAACACACTTCCACTGTAGTGTCCGAGTAGATACTGTTACTTTCTCTCGAACCATAGTATATTATTTGATCAAATCATTGAATTATTTATTTCTCTTGAAATCTCTTCAATGTTTATTTTTACACACGTCTTTTTTTAGGAGGCCTACAGCCATTATGTGGCATAGGAGTTACATCCCGTATGAAACTTAATAGTATACCACTTCTACGAATAGCTCTTAATGCCGCATCTCTTCCGAGACCCGGGCCTTTTATCATAACTTCTGCTCGTTGCATACCTTGATCCACTACTGTCCGAATAGCATTTCCTGCTGCGGTTTGAGCGGCAAATGGTGTACCCCTTCTTGTACCCTTGAATCCACAAGCCCCGGCAGAGGACCAAGAAATTACTCGACCCCGTACATCTGTAACAGTCACAATGGTATTGTTGAAACTTGCTTGAACATGAATAACTCCCTTGGGGATTCTACGTGTATTCTTACGTGAACCAATACGTCTATTTCTACGCGAACCAATTTTTGGTATAGGTTTTGCCATATTTTATCATCTCATAAATATAAGTCAGAGATATATGGATATATCCATTTCATGTCAAAACAGATCCTTATTCTTTTTTTTTTTTTTTACTTATTTTATTTATTTATTTGTACATCTGTACATCGGGTCCTTTAGATTTCGAGAGTCTTTTTGTTTTAGAAAGATTATCCTTGTCTTTGTTTATGTCTCGGGTTAGAACAAATTACTATAATTCGTCCCCGCCTACGGATCAATCGACATTTTTCACAAATTTTACGAACGGAGGCCCTTATTTTCATATTTGTCATTCCTTTTTTTAATTCCGAATCTACTTATTGGAAGAAAATAAGTTTCTTGAAATTTTTAATTTCGAATTGTATCCTCACGAAAGAATGTTGAAATTGAAAAAACCGCCTAATCATTCAAGTCTTTGCTTTGGAGTCTCTAAATTATACGCCCTTTGGTTGAATCATAAGGACTTACCTCAATTTTTAGTCTATTTCCTGGTAGTATACGTATAAAACTACATGAAATCCTTTACGAAACAAAAACCAGAATAATTTTTTTGTTATCTAAACGAATCCGGAAGATACATACCATCGGTAAGTTGTTCAGTAATTAAACCCTCATGAATCCATTTTTGTTGTTTCATTCCAAGTAAAACCGCTTTGAAGTATCAACTAATGTAAGAGGGATAATATTATAAACTTGTCCTTTCTCTTTTTTCACAAATATGACCGTGTCGGCTATTATAAAGATTACCATATATAACACAAAACTTCTCCGCCGATTCCTTCTAGTCGAGCCTTTCGGTCTGTCATTATACCTCGAGAAGTAGAAAGAATTACAACCCCCATTCCGCCTAAAATTCTAGGAATTCGTTGATAGTTCGAATATATTCGTAGACCGGGTCGACTGATCCGTTTTAAATTTAAAACAGTTCTATATGGTCCTTTCCTATTTCTTCTATGTCGTAGGGTTAAAACCAAAAAATATTTATTGCTTTCTTGATGTTTTCTCACGTTTTCAATAAAACCTTCTTGTAAAAGGATTTTAACAATATTTTCAGTGATGTTAGTAGATGGTATTCGAACTGTTCTTTTTTTATTCATGTCAGCATTTCGTATAGAGGTTATTATGTCAGCAATAGTGTCTTTACTCATGATAAACTAAGATTTTTGTTTCCCCCTAATTTTGATATAATCAACATGCTCTTTTTCTTTTTTTCTTAATTTTTTAATATTTATGAATTCTTTTTTTTTTTTTTTATTTATGAATTATTAAAGATATATACGTGATAGATAAACAATTTACTAATTAATTAAATAAATTTAATCAATTTCATTCAAATACTATATTAAGGTCTTCCCCTATAATACTTCAGGTGCTAATGAAACTATTTTAGTGAAATTTAACTGTCTTAATTCCCGGGCGATCGCGCCGAAAATTCGGGTTCCTTTTGGATTTCCTTCTTGATCAATAACAACCGCAGCGTTGTCATCATATCGTATTATCATACCGTTGTCGCGTTTGAGTTCTTTACAAGTACGTACAATGACAGCTCGGACCACTTCTGATCTTTCTAGAGGTGTATTTGGTACTGCTTCCTTGATTACAGCAACAATAATGTCACCAATATGAGCATATCGTCGATTACTAGCTCCTATGATTCGAATACACATCAATTCTCGGGCCCCGCTGTTATCCGCTACATTCAAATAGGTTTGAGGTTGAATCATATCATTTTTTTATCGGTTTTTTCTTTTTCAATGCAAAGGTATAAATAAAAAAAAGAAATATTATTTGTTCAAAACAAAAAAAGAAACCTGCAATTGTTTTTTTTTTCATCCCCAAAACCCCTTTCGTTTGTTTCTACATTCCTATCCAGAAAGAATGAATTGAGTTCGTATAGGCATTTTAGATGCCGCTATTGAAATAGCCCTTCTAGCTATATTTTCTGCTACTCCGCTCATTTCATAAAGTATTCTACCGGGTTTAACGACAGCTACCCAATATTCGGGAGATCCTTTCCCCGAACCCATACGTGTTTCTGTAGGTCTTACTGTAACAGGTTTGTCTGGAAATATGCGTACCCATATTTTTCCACCGCGGCGTGCATTTCGTGTCATTGCTCGCCGCCCTGCTTCTATTTGTCTAGATGTGATCCAAGCGGGTTCAAGCGCTTGAAGAGCATATCTACCGAAGCAAATACGATTACCTCGATAAGATATTCCTTTCATTCTTCCTCTGTGTTGTTTACGGAATCTGGTTCTTTTGGGGTTATAGTTGATGGTTGTTTAGCAATTCCATCCATCTCTACTACAGAACCGGACACGAGAGTTTCTTCTCATCCAGCTCCTCGCGAATTAAACAATTAAAAAAAAATTAAACAAAAAAAAATACACGGTTAATAATATATGGAATCGTGGGATTCTTTGAAATTTGATCTAATCGATTATAAATTATAAATTTTTTGTGTTTTAATATATAATTTAACACGTATTCTATTTATAGATAATGTCGTTTTGGTAGAACGCTATAATGAATCTTTATTTTGTTTTTCCTTTTATTTCGAATCGACTAAAATTTAGAAATAAAAAAAAATTCGCGGGCGAATATTTACTCTTTCAACATTCAGTTGTAAGATTAGTCTATGACATGACCTCTCAGAATAAATGAATAGGTTTCTGGTTCGTTCCGCCATCCTACTCAATGAATCATTAGGATTCGTTTTCAATAGAATCTTATGCATTCACAGGTTCTGTCGTTCCCACCACTTCTCGATTAATGATTAGGTCTGAATTTTACAACGGAGCCTCCAATTAAATTTATTCTTGAGTCAACCTTCTCAGTCTTTATTGGCTCGGGGCTCTTGATTTTTTGTTCTATGCACGGATTTGTCTAATTATGGATCAATCAGTATTGATGCTTTATTACATTCCCTTTATATGAGATGACTCATAGACCTTACATATTGGAATTATATATCATTAATATTCTTTTTCTATCTTTCTCTCACCCTTCCATTTATCTGTATACTTTATATTGCTTTACAACCCATAATCAGATTTTTTTTTTTTTATGTAAAAAAGATTTCAGTTGCTACAATGATATGACTTATATATCATATCTTGACTGGTTCTTTCTATCCAGATAACACGAAGTGATGAGTTGGTTATTAGTTCTATAGTTATCAGTTTGTACTATGGGCTGTCCATTTTTTGGAATCCCAACCCTAAAAAAACCAACGAGTCACACACTAAGCATAGCAATTATATCAAATGATTAATCGAATTTTTATTCAACCTTATAGAATTGTTCTTTTTTTTTTTTTTCTTATTTACCAGAAAAAGAATGAAAGAGTTTGCCATTTTTTGTTTTATCACCAGATATAACTAAATATAAGTCAAGTAAGTTCTTATTATTCCTCGTCTACAAATATCCAAATTTTGATGCCTAATACCCCATAGATAGTTCGAACTGCATAGGAACAATAATCAATTTTAGCTCGAATGGTTTGTAGAGGAACTCTACCTTCTCGGATCCATTCAACACGTGCAATTTCTTTTCCGTCGATACGCCCTGCAATTTGTACTTGAATCCCTTTTGTACCTGCCTGTTCAGTTAATTCAATAGCTTTTTTCATTGCTTTGCGAAATGAAACTCTATTCTTTAATTGTCCGGCTATAAATTCTGCAAGAATATTGGGGTGCCCGTAAGGATTTGCAATTCTTGTAATAGCAATGTTGAGTTTTCGGTTTACACAATTGAGTTCTTTTTGTACATGCGTCTGTAATTCTTCGATTCTTCGAGTCCTGTCTTCTATTAATAACTTGGGGAATCCCATATAGATTATGACCTGAATCAAATCGATTCTTTTTTGAATCTCTATACGTGCAATTCCCTCTACATTAGAGGATATTTTCATATTATTTTGCACATAATTTTTGATACAATCTCGTATTTTTTGATCTTCTTGTAGATCCTTTGAATAATTTTTTGGTTGTGCAAACCAAAGAGAATGATGACCTTGGGTTGCACCAAGTCTGAAACCAAGTGGATTTATTTTTTGTCCCATAATCCCCCACTACTATATATATCGTGAAACGTGACATCCGTTTGTATTTTTTTTTTATTCATTCGATTTTTTTTTAAGCATAACATAATATAGCGTATTTGTATTTTTTATAATATAAAATATTCTTCCTTTAAGTATTCCTCAGCTCTAATTTATAGAATTTCCTTTTATCTATTTCTTCCTCTTCATCTAAAGATATATCTTTCA